AATACCAGCAAAAACATCTCTAAACAGGGTTCTAGCACCATGCCAAATGTGTCCGAAGAAGAAGAGCAAAGCAAACGAAGCATGCCCAAAGGTAAACCAACCCCTTGGACTGCTACGAAAAACACCATCGGATTTCAAAGTAGCACGGTCTAATTCAAAAATTTCACCCAATTGAGCACGTCTAGCATATTTTTTCACAGTAGCAGGGTCACTATAACTGACTCCATTCAGTTCGCCGCCATAGAACTCAACAGTTACACCTACTTGTTCGACACTATATTTTGATTCTGCCCGTCTAAAAGGAACATCAGCTCTAACAATTCCGTCCCCATCGACCAAAACAACTGGAAATGTTTCAAAAAACGTCGGCATACGACGTACAAAAAGTTCATGCCCCTCTTTATCTCTAAAGATAGGATGTCCTAACCACCCAACAGCTATTCCATCCCCGTTGTCCATTGAACCCGCTCTGAATAATCCCCCTTTTGCCGGATTATTGCCGATGTAATCATAAAAAGCTAGTTTTTCAGGAATTTTAGACCAAGCTTCAGATAAACTTTGATTTTCGGCTAAGCCAGCACCAATTCTTCGATATATTTCTTGTTGGAAGTATCCTTGATCCCATTGATAGCGCGTCGGACCAAACAATTCAATCGGGGTAGTTGCTGAACCATACCACATAGTTCCAGCAACTACAAAAGCTGCAAAAAAGACAGCAGCAATACTACTGGAAAGGACGGTTTCAATATTTCCCATACGTAATCCTTTGTATAGGCGTTGGGGCGGACGAACACTAAGATGAAATAGGCCTGCCAATATGCCTAAGGTCCCTGCTGCAATATGGTGAGAAGCTATTCCTCCCGGAACAAAAGGATCAAAACCTTCCACACCCCACGCTGGATTTACGGCCTGTACCCTTCCGGTTAGTCCATAAGGATCGGACACCCATATTCCAGGACCATACAATCCTGTTACATGAAATGCACCAAAACCAAAGCAAGCCACCCCGGAGAGAAATAAATGAATTCCAAAGATTTTAGGCAAATCCAAAGAGGGTTTTCCTGTACGTTCATCAGTAAATATTTCTAGATCCCAGTATACCCAATGCCAGATAGCTGCCAAAAAACACAAGCCAGAAAACACAATATGTGCCCCGGCCACACCTTCGTAACTCCAAATACCCGGATTCGTTACAGTCCCCCCTGTGATACTCCAACCGCCCCACGAATTCGTTATTCCTAAACGAGTCATGAAGGGTATAACGAACATACCCTGTCTCCACATTGGATCAAGAACAGGATCAGAAGGATCAAAAACGGCTAATTCGTATAGAGCCATCGAACCGGCCCAACCAGCAACCAGAGCTGTATGCATTATATGGACAGAAATCAAACGACCCGGATCATTCAATACGACGGTATGAACACGATACCAAGGCAAACCCATGGAAATACCCCTTTATCAACGAAAAATAGACACAATGTAACTTTATTGCATTGGAAAAAGCTATGCTATGGACCCCCTTTTTTAGGGGATTCTCTTGGGGAAAGGATTAATATTTGTTTGATGCTTTGCGTAATAATTACTTTTAGTAATAATGAAACTTTTTTGTTCGTAGGAACAAAAAGAAGCAGATCTATTCTATACCCGATAAGTAACAATACGCAATGGTAAGGGGTTGATACCATTTTATATGCGTGAATCTATATATATTTGTTCATCATTCAAAAAACTCATTTGTAAGAATTTTCCTTAATTTCTTTTGTCTTCTTTTTTTATTTTATGAACTTAGTCAATCTATGGATAAAATACGATAATAAAATCAATAGCATTAGGTCACTAAACCCACTGTTACGCTTTCACATCAAAGTGAGATATAGTACTTAATTTTCTTTTATTTAATGCCTATTGGTGTTCCAAGAGTACCCTTTCGAAGTCCTGGAGAGGAAGATGCATTGTGGATTGACGTATAGTGCGACTTGTCAGATATATTGGGCGTACGGTATTTCCCCGTTCTCTTCCCCGATCGAGATATTCCCTCTTTCGCCCGAGAAAGATTGATTCAATTATCAAAAATTTGGAGCGTGAAGTGCAATTAGATCCATTTTTTAGGGAGGGTATACGGATTAATATTATCAATTAGAATAATTTATGGTTGGCTTGGTTAGACCAATTAAATGAAGTATCCAGGCTCCGTTTAGAAAAAAACCAATTGGTAATAAATATATTTAATATATTTATGATTATGACTTAATATCATATTTATATCATATTTTAGTTTTTTCGATTTATTTAGATATTTAGAAATAAAAGTGATGTTAATCAATCGAGTAATATGATGAATGCGTTGAATATTTGTTGGAAGACATGAAATAAATCGAAAAAAAATAGGGAAGTCGTAGCAAAAGGACGTGGTATTGGGGCATTTGTCCTATATGTACAAATCCAAATCGGGCGGATCTTTACGCGGAGTAGAGCATAAACCTAAAAAAATTGAAGAAGCCCAGTCAGGAACAAGAAAATTACATCGCGGTTTAAATTGTATCTCGATGAAACAATACATCAATGAGAAGTTAGTCAGATAAGCTTAGGAATTTTTTTTAGATAAACAAAACAGGCCAAAACTCATCTTTCTTCAAAAATGAAAGAAAAGTCCATTTTATTTATTTTTCTTAAGTTAAGTTATAAGTTAAAAACCCTGTTATGAAAAAAAAGCTAGAATCTACACATTGATTCCCTTTATTAATGATTTTTGTTGAACCGTATGCATCAAAAGGTGCATGTACGGTTTCTAAGGGATACCATTTTATCCCAATCAACCGACTTTATCGAGAAAGATTACTTTTTTTAGGCCAAGGGGTTGATAGCGAGATCTCGAATCAACTTATTGGTCTTATGGTATATCTCAGCATAGAGGATGATACCAAAGATCTGTATTTGTTTATAAATTCTCCTGGCGGGTGGGTAATACCCGGAGTAGCTATTTATGATACTATGCAATTTGTGCGACCAGATATACAGACAATATGCATGGGATTAGCCGCTTCGATGGGATCTTTTATTCTTGTCGGAGGGGAAATTACCAAACGTTTAGCATTCCCTCACGCTCGGCGCCAATGAGTTTTTTATTTGATTTGAGAGAAAAAAAACTATGCCTTCGCTCTATATGAATATTTAAGTAATAATAGCATGGCACTTCGAATTCGATATGAGAAATGTTTTTTATTTAAACCGTTAGATTACGTATCGAAAGAGTAGTATGAGATAAAAAGGCATTTTCGAGTTTAGTCAATCCGTCGGGAGGCCTATTTCAGCGTCACAAACTTTTTTGTTTTCACACCAGGGGGCTAACAATATTTAGCTTATAAAAGAATATAAAAATAAATCTTGTTTTTTATTTGAAAAAAAAAAAGAAACTTTGGGATTGCTAAATAACAGACGAAATAAATATATAAAGCAACGGAACCATCATAGTATTTTTATAGTATTTTTGAACTACTACAAAAGGAAGGGTGGTTATTGGATCATTTACCAACCTGAGTCTGATAGACTCTATCATTTATTTTCTATTTGTAAGTAAGGTAAAAAAAAGTAAATTCCATTATAGAGCCGTATGCAATGCACAAAAGATGCCTGTACGGTTGTTCAATTATATCTTTTTTGATTAGTCTTTATCTACTCACCTTTCACTTTCATCATGCGAGTATAGAAGAAACATTTTTTATGTTATATCATATATTATCAGGGTAATGATCCATCAACCCGCTAGTTCTTTTTATGAGGCACAGACGGGAGAATTTGTCTTGGAAGCGGAAGAGCTGCTGAAGCTGCGCGAAACCATCACAAGGGTTTATGCACAAAGGACAGGCAAACCCTTATGGGTTGTATCTGAAGACATGGAAAGAGATGTTTTTATGTCAGCAACAGAAGCCCAAGCTCATGGAATTGTTGATCTTGTAGCGACTGAATAAAAAAGAACAAGGATTTCACATGAATTCGTGATTTGATATTTTTTCCGAATTTACTACTCTATTTAGAAATTTCTAATATAGAAAAAAAAAAAAGAATTCCTAAGCATCCGGTTAAGATCGATCTAAACCAGCCCATTATATATATATGATTCAACATGCCAACTATTAAACAACTTATTAGAAACACAAGACAGCCAATCAGAAATGTCACGAAATCCCCCGCTCTTGGAGGATGTCCTCAGCGACGAGGAACATGTACTAGGGTGTATGTGCGACTCGTTCAGACCGTGGACTAGGATAAAAGAAAGAAAACAATTGATCCAGTATCACCAATCCGTACCAGTGAGTAGGATAGAATGGACGAACTCCATTGAATATTCAATAACTTAAAAAAAAAGATCTATCCTTCGATTGGGGTATCAAACGTATGGTTCCCGTTGGTGCAAATCCAATCACCTCAATTTAAAATTTAAGATGAGAAAGGATTCCCCATTGATAGCAAATGGTATTCATTAAGCAGGGGAAATCTTATTTTAAAAAGTCAAAATTTTAGACCTTATTCTTGCAAGAACGGACTAACAGGGTCAGCTACTCAGCAAATCTTCATAATTAAATACCGTTACTGTATAAATAGATCTCGTTGTGAAAGACCTAGTACTAGATAATTTTTGGTAGAGCCAAAGGATGTGAACTGTACAAGTTAACAATAACATTCATTAAATGAAGGAAGGGCTCCGGTGTATAGAGAGGACCTCGCCGTTTAAGAAGTAACCATAGAAACGATGGAACCCACTAGAATCTATTTTTATTTATTACTTTTTATTTACTATGTGTTTTTGATACCTAGTATCAATACAATTTTTATTTCTATTTTATTTCTAGGCGAAATGCCTAAAAAAAAATCGTGGTCGGGAAGGTTAGAGTAGCAAAAGCCATTGGAATTTTTATTTTATACATTGGAAGAATCCGTTTTGTTATTAATAGACTAGGACACGGGAAGGGAATAACTGAAAGAAAGGAAATCAATTAGTTATTCATCAAAGTTTCATTTATTCAATGACCAGAATTAAACGAGGGTATATAGCTCGAAGACGTAGAACAAAAATACGTTTATTTGCATCAAGTTTTCGCGGGGCTCATTCAAGACTTACTCGGACTATTACTCAACAGAAAATAAGAGCTTTGGTTTCGGCTCATAGGGATAGGGGTAGACAAAAGAGAGGTTTTCGTCGTTTGTGGATCACTCGTATAAATGCAGTAATTCGAGACAATAAAGTATACTTTAGTTATAGTAAATTAATAAACAATCTGTACAAGAAACAGTTGCTTCTTAATCGTAAAATACTTGCCCAAATAGCTATATTAAATAAGAGTTGTCTTTATATGATTTCCAATGAGATCATAAAATAAAGAGATTGAAAGGAATCCGTTGGAATGGTTTAAACGGAGTTCCCTGGAAAATGAACTCTGGGAAGGTAGAGTAGAAATTAGTATGATAAAATATGAAACCGTCGTCAAAATGAAAATGAAGAAACACGTTCAATAAAAAGTATTTCTTCCCCTATTTTTTTTTTTCAAACGACACGACAATCAAATCTGTATTTCCTATTTTTAGAAAAAATAGCGTCAATCCGCATTTGAGTTTGGATTGGAATTTTTTTGATTCAATTCAAGAGTCATCCTATTTTTTTCTGGTTCTAAGACCCGGAGTTCTAGTAGTTGACTCGCTTCTTTCAAATTGTTTCTCATTATTAAGAAAAGGTAACGGAGATAAAATACGAGCTTGTTTTATAGCAATAGTAATTAATCGTTGTTGTTTTAAGGTCAATCGATTCACCCGTCTAGATAATATTTTTCCTTGTTCGCTAATAAATCGACTAATTAAACTCATGTTTCTATAATCAATTCGATCCCCCGATTGGATCGGAGGCAAACGCCTACGAAAAGATCGCTTGGATTTCAGAAAGATTCGCTTGGATTTATCCATGGTTTGTTTATTCCTTATCCTAAAGAAAAGACCCGAATCCTATTTATTAATTCTCCATCACATTTGATCTGATCGAAATAGGATTTGGTTTGTTTATATTTTAATTAATATATATTAGATATATCTAATATGTCATTTTTAATCTTACTTGGAACGGAAAACTGACACACGAGGGACCGGTTCGATCTATTTCTTTATCTCCCCGTGAATCGTATGTTTGTAACAACAGGGACAGAATTTTTTCAATTCCAATCGACTAGGCGTATTATGTCGATTCTTTTGAGTAATATATCTGGAAATGCCCGTTGATTCCTTATTAACACGATTTCGAACACAACTGGTACATTCCAAAATCACCGTTACTCGGACATCTTTACCCTTGGCCATGAGCCTCCTTTGGTTTTTGATTCATTCAATTCTTTAATTTTCCGATCCGAAATGAGGAAGAAGAAAGGAACAAAAAAAACAGGTAACTCGAAATCTAATTATGAAAGAAAGATTAGATTTCGTTGCAATAAATCAATCAATATAGTAATAAATTAAGTAATATAATGATTTCTAGCTATATTACTAGATTTCGAATTTTAAATTACCAAACAACATTTCATTTTTATTTAAGCATCTTGTATGATATTGTTGCCCCAACCATCGCATTTCACTCTATTTTTTATTAATTTTATTTAAATTTGAGCCTGGCCCGAGTTATTAGTTTCAACGAGGGGAAATCCCCCCCTTTTTTTTTAACATATATTCGAAAAAAAAGAAGGGAAGGGATTAGTTACAGATATTTAATTCTATCTCTAATCCCTTTCCCCCCCTACCATACCATATTAATAACAAGAATTAAAAAAAGGGGAATATCAACGCATCGGGAAAAAAACGATTGATCTCTATCAATAAACCTGCTAAAGATCCGAACCATAGAGTACTTACTACCGGTGCCACGGAGAGATATGTTTTTAGATCTCGCATTTTAAATTCTCCTCCTTCTTTATTATTTCTAATACATAATGGTAATACATATATAACCAGATGTGTATATGTACTTAATGACTGGCCGCTTTTATTTGTACGCGGAATCCCTAATTCAAGTTGAAATGTACAAAATAGATTGTACTTTTTTATTTAATCTTAAAAGAAACAAACATGCCCCTTTAGGCCAGAAATTCGCGAAAAATAGTCATTTTTTTACAGGGTCTCATATTTATTTCATACTTTAATATAATAGAAATATAATAGAAGTCCCTTACTATTTTTATTTAGTATAATTATATTTATATGAAACCAAAAAGAAGAAATGACAAGATATTTATCTATATCAATGGAAGAAATAAAGATATGGAAAACAAAACAGGGATTCTCTACAATGACACTGTAGACCAATTGAAAGGGATGTAGCGCAGCTTGGTAGCGCGTTTGTTTTGGGTACAAAATGTCACGGGTTCGAATCCTGTCATCCCTACCTATTACTTATCTTCTGAACAGTAACGGGGGAGATCGATTAAAAGAAAATTGGATATCCATAAGAAATCTTTTATTTTA